AGCTTTTGGTATCTCGTAGTGTAGAATAATAATGGGTTGACCGTCAAATCCTTTTCAAAAAAAGAGTGGGTTAAATGCCCAGCCAACACCATCCAATTTGATTGGGAAAATCTGTGTTACAAAAACTTTTTGATCCCAGGCTGGTAAAAAATGTAAACTTTTAGCCAAAAGAATAGAAACAGATGCCAGGCCAATAACCCAATAATATAGAGCTATGACGCTATCGATTTTGACAAGGCGGGTGAATTCTTTCATAGAACCTAACGTATCATCTTCCATACATAGATAAAACGGTAGATAGGGAACAAACTGCCTCAAGACGTTCTTAACCCAGCTCACGCATCGCTTCTAACGGTGAACTCTCATTCCAATGGAACCTTGTTCAAGTTCAAATAGATTGGTAAGGTATAGCGTTTACTATCGAATGAAACTATGTGTTCCACCGCTAGTGTTTGCTTCTAACATTCCACTTGCATTATAACTGTATGGACGTAACCTCCAGGCAAAGAAAATGACCGGTCAAAACGGAATCAGTTAACTATGGATAGCTGATACTAGCATTTTATCATTACTCAAGTCAGCATAGTCTATATGAAGGTTTCTATTGAAAACACACTTCCCTTCTCGCCATTTATTTTTGATAGCGGTTAACCTTTCCTTTTCCTTACGTACTCTAGCTATGAACACAATTAAAAATCGTCTATTTAGCCATATACTTGAAACAGGACATATTCGTTCTCATTATTCTGAATAGAATAGGAACTCGATAAATAACCAGACAATTTCTACAAAATGCCAGTATAATAAAGTGATTTGATCAGAATGAGGTAAAACAATATATGATATTCCAAATAAAGATGATGACCATTCACTATTAGTATCATAAACTTCAACTATTCTTATAAAGTATACTAATAGAAATAATAAACCAACTATTACATGTGTGAAATGTAGACCAGTTACACAGTAAAATAATGTACCTAATATAGCATCATTTATACAATATTCTAAATGTAAATATTCAGATGTTTGAAGAGAGGCAAAGCATTCACCGATTAAAAATATAATACAAACAATACTTGATACTTCAAAACTCATTCCTTTTTCTATTAGAAATTGTACACATGCAGTCATACAAGAAGCACTTGCTAAAATAAATGTAATAGTTAAAATTAGCATTCTAGATGATGTTAAAATTATACCTTCATTAGATAAAGGATATGGAGATAAAGAAAAATGTAATATACCCCAGAAATATGTAATAAATAATAATGCTTCTGAAGCAATAATAGCTAATATACCAGATGCTAATGAAGAAAATGTAGAATAAAAACTTTCTCTAATAGAATAAACAAATATTAATAATAAAATAGGATTAAAAGAGAATAAAATACCAACGGAAAAATATTTTAAAGATGTTGCATATAATGAAGTTAATGAAGAGTATGATACTAAATGTGCTTTTATATTATTATAAACTCTAAATATAAAGAATATGATTTATAAGAACGGTTTTATTTGTGTGCCGTAAACATATAACGGTAAAAAGGTTCGCCGGGGATAACAGGTTATAGTATATATGGAGCTCAAATCCTTATATACTATTGGCACCTCCATGTCGTCTCATCGCAGCCTTGCAATAAAAACTAAATAGCGTGTATTGTTGCCTTGCACACACCGCTCGTCACGCAAGAATTATTCTACTTAGATTAAGAACTCCAGGCGTTAACCTGTAGAGTTGAGATGGAAACAGCCGGAAAGGAAATATTACGTCCAAACGATAAGATCATATATGAAATATACTAGCATGGGACTAAAAAATGTTATGCTGTTGGTTTAAGCCCTTTTTTACCATACAAGAGATCGCGTACTTTGGACCGAAAAAAGCTGTGAGGAAACTAAATTAAAGGAACTCGACTGGCCTACATAATAAGAACGAACGCTTTTAACGCCTGACATGGATGGATAATACTCGGCTTTTCCAAGGTATAACCGCTGTCGCTGGGACTGTATGGATCGAATCTTTCTCATTCATATCCAAGCCTCAAATATAATTTATTTATTGTTTATCAAAGATATGCTATTATTACAAATTGTAATCATAAAACTCTGGGTTTATACTACTTATGGTTCTCATTTTTATTTGGTAGCTATGGTTTTTTATTATCTATTATAATACGTACAGAATTATATTCCTCATCATTAAGAATAATTGCTCAAGAAAATGTTAATTTTTATAATATGATATTTACTATTCATGGTATTATTATGATATTCTTTAATATAATGCCAGGATTATTTGGTGGCTTTGGTAATTATTTTTTACCAATACTATGTGGTTCTTCAGAGTTAGCCTATCCTAGAATAAATAGTATATCCTTATTATTACAACCTGTTGCATTTGGATTAGTAATATTATCTACAGCAGCAGAATTTGGAGGAGGTACTGGATGGACCCTATATCCACCTTTAAGTACATCTTTAATGTCTTTATCTCCTGTAGCTGTAGATGTTATTGTAATAGGTCTATTAGTATCTGGTGTAGCAAGTATAATGTCTTCTTTAAATTTTCTTACTACAGTAGTACATTTACGTGCTAAAGGATTAACACTAGGTATATTAAGTGTATCTACATGGTCAATAATTATAACAGCTGTTATGTTATTAATAACATTACCTGTATTAACTGGTGGAGTATTAATGTTATTATCTGATTTACATTTTAATACTTTATTCTACGATCCTACATTTTCAGGAGATCCTGTATTATATCAACATTTATTCTGGTTTTTTGGTCATCCCGAAGTATACATATTAATATTACCAGCCTTTGGTATTATTAGTCATGTTATTTCTACAAATTATTGTAGAAGTTTATTTGGAAATCAATCTATGATATTAGCAATGGCTTGTATCGCTGTATTAGGAAGTATAGTATGGGCTCATCATATGTATACAACTGGTTTAGAAATAGATACTAGAGCTTATTTTACTTCTACAACTATTTTAATATCTATTCCAACTGGTACAAAAGTATTCAATTGGTTATGTACATATATGAGTAGTAATTTTGGATTAACTCATAATTCATCTTTATTAGCATTATTATTTATATGTACATTTACTTTTGGTGGTACTACAGGAGTTATATTAGGTAATGCTGGTATAGATATAGCTTTACACGATACATACTATGTAATAGCTCATTTCCATTTTGTATTATCTATCGGAGCAATTATTGCATTATTTACAACAGTAAGTGCTTTTCAAGAAAATTATTTTGGTAAACATTTACGTGATAATACAATAATTGTATTATGGATAATGTTATTTATTGTAGGAGTAGTTTTAACATTCTTACCTATGCATTTCCTTGGATTTAATGTAATGCCTAGACGTATTCCTGATTATCCAGACGCTTTAAATGGTTGGAATATGATCTGTTCTTTAGGATCAACAATGACTTTATTTGGATTATTAATTTTTAAATAAGATTAAACTCATTTATTGTTTTTATTAATTATAATTCAATTAATTTAGCTAAAGCACATTTAATAAATTACCCATGTCCATTAAACATTAATTTCTTATGGAATTATGGATTCCTATTAGGAATAGTATTTTTTATTCAAATTTTAACTGGTGTATTATTAGCAACTTGTTATACTCCAGAAATATCTTATGCTTATTATAGTGTACAACATATATTAAGAGAATTATGGAGTGGATGGTGTTTCAGATATATGCATGCTACCGGTGCTACATTTGTATTTATTTTAACTTATCTACATATTTTAAGAGGATTAAACTATTCATATTCTTATTTACCTCTATCATGGATATCTGGATTATTAATATTCTTAATTTCTATTGTTACCGCTTTTATGGGTTATGTATTACCTTGGGGTCAAATGAGTTTCTGGGGTGCAACCGTTATTACTAATTTACTATATTTTATACCTGGACTTGTTTCATGGATTTGTGGAGGATATACTATTAGTGATCCAACTTTAAAAAGATTTTTTGTATTACATTTTATATTTCCATTTATAGCTTTATGTATTGTATTTATTCATATATTTTTCTTACACTTACAAGGTAGCTCTAATCCTTTAGGATATGATACAGCTTTAAAAATACCTTTCTATCCAAGTCTATTATGTCTAGATATAAAAGGATTTAATAATGTATTAGTCCTATTTCTAGCACAAAGTTTATTTGGAATTCTACCATTAGCTCATCCTGATAATGCAATTGTAGTAGATAGATATGTAACTCCTTTACATATTGTTCCTGAATGGTATTTCTTACCATTTTATGCTATGTTAAAAACAATTCCTAATAAAACCGCTGGTTTATTAGTTATGATAGCATCATTACAATTATTATTTTTATTAGCAGAACAAAGAAATCTAACATCTCTTATACAATTTAAATTTGCTTTTGGTGCAAGAGAATATTCTGTACCTACAATCTGGTTTATATGTTCATTTTATGCTTTATTATGGATTGGATGTCAATTACCTCAATCTATTTTCATTTTATATGGTCGTTTATTTATTATATTATTCTTTTTTAGTGGTTTTTTTACACTTGTTCAATCAAGAAGAGTACATTATGATTACAGCTCACAAGCAAACATTAAATATTACAAGGCTGCGATGAGACGACATTTCTGAGTATTGAGCGGAACAAAACAGACCGTAAGGTTATAATTATGTTAAAAGTTTTTAAATATAGTTACCATAGCTGTTGATGGATGCTTCGATCATTAATGTTTGAAGTATAAATCGAGTTAACATGCTCAGCCGCCAAAAACGATATTATTACCGTACAAGCTGTTAGCAAGACATGGCAGGGAGTTGGCAAGTCAAAGAAGTTCTGGTTTATAATAGATACGTTATTAAAGTTAAGATGTATGGGATAATTGTAGTACACCTTGATTGGTTAAACTTTATTTGGTACATAGATGTACTTATATGTTCGGTATTGCATGCCTGGTGTTTTTTATTAAGACGCTAACTTCCTGGATAAACTTCCCAATGATATATCTTCCAAATAGATTTCGCAGAAAACCGTCTATATTCATGTTTGTTTGACCTTTAACCACTAATTACGAATCTTCCAAGAATATTTCAAGAGTCCAAGGTTCGGTCTATCATTTTCCTGTTCTGTAATTAGATCACATGCTTTATAGTTCATGGAGTCATGGCTATAAACCACTATTCATAGAGACAACTTGTGGCATCTCTCTCGATTTCCAGATGTTGAGTTACTAAGAGGATTCTCTCCACACTTCAATTCGTACTTCCACTACCAAAATATTCTCTCCTGTTCCAACATTCTAGGGTTTTTCGCGTTTTTTCAGGAGAAATCCGTATATCGATGTCTTTAAATAACTACGCTATTGGATTCAACGTCCAGGACTTCCTGACGCTTAGTAACGATTTCTACTTCCAGCAGCCATTTTGGTTCAGCTACTAGTTCACTGTCAACTACCATGTTACGACTTCGCACCGACTGTTTCTTTTACCTCACGAGTCGATTATCAAGATTTGATCCTTTAATCTCGTAACCATGCCAACACATAAGAACTTTTTTAGGGAAGTTAAGGTGCTCAGGGTCTTACCGTCGGGCCGTAGTGTTCCACATATTCATGGATAATTCTATTTATTAGGAGTCTCAAACTAGCGACAATGGGGAAGTCGTTACACCATTCATGCAGGTCGGAGATTACCCGACAAGGAATTTCGCTACCTTAGGACCGTTTACGATACAGCCGCCGTTTATCATTAATGCCGGGCAGATGTCAGTAACTTGAACTCTTCATCGGAGTTATCAGTGACTTGTGTTGTAACCTTACAGACGCTTCCAGATAATTAACTTCTTATAAATGATAGCGCCGATTTCCTGGGTATCCAATCCAGTGCTCCATTTAAGGCATAGAGACTCAGCCTGTGTTCAACTTTGTAGGGTATTAAATTATAATAT